CAATTATAACAAGTCACACACTCATATTCCGGAAATACAGAAACAAAGAAATTCCACGGTCGAACTACCAAAAAATAGAATGGGCTAAAAACGACCTAAATGCTTCACTTTGTTTTGTATTGAAAAGCTATTTAGTAGTTCTTGTGAATCTAATTCATTGAAATTCCGTCCAGTAAAATGGAAGAATTATAAATCTCCAAAATAATAGATAGGAATATCGCAAATAGAGCCATTGCGATACCCATCAAAGGAGTAGTTCCCCAACCGGGAGCTACTTTACCATATTCCGAATTCAATGGTTTCAATAAATCCCCTATAATAGTTCGTCTTGGACCAGATCTAGAACTATCCTCAACGGTTTGTGTAGCCATAAATCCTATTTTGTATTCATTGAGAGCCGTTGACTTTGTATACCATTATATTGTAAATAAATGATCTTATCATAGATCCGTTGTGGTCTTTAAATTATATTAAAATTATATAATAATGGAAACAGCAACCTTAGTTGCCATCTCTATATCTGGTTTACTTGTAAGTTTTACTGGGTATGCCTTATATACTGCTTTTGGGCAACCCTCTCAACAACTACGAGACCCATTCGAGGAACACGGAGACTAGTTGAATTAATGAGCCTCCCAATATTGGGAGGCTCATTACTTCAATTGAGATAATAAAAAATCATTTCATCTTTTTAGTTGGAACTTTAGGCGGTTCCCGAAAAAAGATAGCGAAAAAGATTATTCCTAAAGTCGAGACTAAGAGGAATGTATAAACCAATGCTTCCATAGATTCGATTGTGGTTTACAATTATAGCTTCCATACCTGTTTATTTTGGATCGTCTCCCGGATAACTAAAGAGAAAGAGTCAAAGAAAAGGCAGCAATTCAAATCAAGATTTATCCGGTACCCTATATTATGTTAAACTATGTTAAATCACAAAAATAAAGGTGAAAAGTAAGAAATCAATCTTGTATCAGACTGCTTGTCTTTTTGTAGTCGGATCCCCAAGTTTTTGGAATGCTCCAAATTCTACTTGAGCATCCAAATCTGGGTCAATACCGGCAAAAACATCTCTGAACAAGGTTCTAGCACCATGCCAAATGTGTCCGAAGAAGAAGAGTAGAGCAAACGAAGCATGTCCAAAAGTAAACCAACCCCTTGGACTGCTACGAAAAACACCATCGGATTTCAAAGTAGCGCGATCTAATTCAAAAATTTCTCCCAATTGAGCACGTCTAGCATATTTTTTCACAGTAGCAGGATCACTATAACTGACTCCATTCAGTTCGCCGCCATAGAACTCCACAGTTACACCTACTTGTTCGACACTATACTTCGATTCTGCCCTTCTAAAAGGAACATCGGCTCTAACAATTCCATCTCCGTCTACCAAAACAACCGGAAATGTTTCAAAAAAAGTAGGCATACGACGTACAAAAAGTTCACGCCCTTCTTTATCTTTAAAGATAGGGTGTCCTAACCACCCAACAGCTATTCCATCCCCGTTGTCCATTGAGCCCGCTCTGAATAATCCCCCCTTTGCTGGATTATTGCCGATGTAATCATAAAAAGCTAATTTTTCCGGAATTTTAGACCAAGCTTCTGATAAACTTTGATTTTCGGCTAGCCCAGCACCAACTCTTCGATATATTTCTTGCTGGAAGTATCCCTGATCCCATTGATAACGAGTGGGACCAAATAATTCAATCGGGGTAGTTGCTGAACCATACCACATAGTTCCAGCAACAACAAAAGCGGCAAAAAAAACAGCAGCGATACTACTGGAAAGGACGGTTTCAATATTTCCCATACGTAATCCTTTGTATAGACGTTGGGGCGGACGGACACTAAGATGGAATAGACCTGCTAATATGCCCAATGTCCCTGCTGCAATATGATGAGAGGCTATTCCTCCCGGAACAAAAGGATCAAAACCTTCCACACCCCACGCTGGATTTACAGATTGTACCCTTCCAGTTAGTCCATAAGGATCGGACACCCATATTCCAGGACCATACAACCCCGTTACATGAAATGCGCCAAACCCAAAACAAGCCAGTCCTGAAAGAAATAAATGAATTCCAAAAATCTTAGGTAAATCCAAAGAAGGTTTTCCCGTGCGTTCATCACAAAATATTTCTAGATCCCAATACACCCAATGCCAAATAGCTGCCAAAAAGCACAAGCCAGAAAACACAATATGTGCACCGGCCACACCTTCGTAACTCCAAATACCCGGATTCGTTATAGTCCCTCCTGTGATACTCCAACCGCCCCATGAATTGGTTATTCCTAAACGAGTCATGAAAGGTATAACAAACATACCTTGTCTCCACATTGGATCAAGAACAGGGTCAGAGGGATCAAAAACCGCTAATTCATATAGAGCCATCGAACCGGCCCAACCAGCAACTAGAGCTGTATGCATTATATGGACAGAAAGCAAACGACCCGGATCATTCAATACGACGGTATGAACACGATACCAAGGCAAACCCATGGAAATACCCCTTTATCAACGAAAAATAGACACTATGTAACTTTATTGCATTGGAAAAAAACTATGCTATGGACCTCCCCTTTTCAGTAGATTATCTCGAGGAAAGGATTAAAATATGTTCTATTATTTTAGTAATAATGGAAGAGTTCTGTTTGTAGGAACAAAAAGAAGCAGATCTATTCTATACCCGATAAGTACCAATACGCAATGGTAAGGGGGCGGAATCCCGCTTTCATTTTCTATGAGTGAAAGCATACATATTTGTTCATATCATTCAAAAGACCCATTCTTAAAAATTTTCTTTTTTAGTCATAGTCATATTCATTCTGTCTTCTTTTTTTTTTTTTATTTTTTGTTATGGAACTTATTAAATTTTTGGATAAACTATGATAAAGGCTAATCTTATTAAGACAATAAACCCATTTTTACGCTTCCACATCAAAGTAAGATATAGTACTTAATTCTTTTTTTCTTTCATTTAATGCCTATTGGTGTTCCAAAAGTACCTTTTCGAAGTCCTGGAGAGGAAGATGCATCTTGGGTTGACGTATAGTGCGACTTGTCAGATATATTGGGTCACATGGGATTCCCCCATTCTCTCCCCCGATCGAGATATCCTCTCTTTCGCCCAAGAAAGATTGATTGAATTATCAAAAATTTGGAGCGTGAAGTGCAATTATATTTATTTTGTTTTTTGGAGGGGGTATCCAGATTAATATTATCAATTAGAATAATTTATGGTTTAGAATAATTTATAGTTGGCTCAATTGGACCAATAAAATGAAGTATCCAGGCTCCGTTTAGAAAAAACCCAATAGGTAATATATCTATGATTACTATTTTTATCATATTCTATTTATAAACAGGAGCGATCTCAAACTGTTTAATCAATCGAGTAATATAACGAATACATTGAATATTTGGCGGAAGACATGAAATAAATTAAAAAAAAGCCATAGCAAAAACACGTGGTATTGGGGCATTTGCCCTATATGTGCAAATAAAAATCGGGCCGATCTTTACTCGGAGTAGAGCATAAACCTAAAAAAATTGAAGAAGCCCATTCCGGAACAAGAAAATGACATCGTGATTTGGATTCGATCTCGATGAAACAATAAATCAATGAGAAGTTCGTTCGATAAGTTTAGTAGATTACTTATATATATATATATTTTTTTTTATAGGTAAAGTAAACAGACCAAAACTAATCTTTCTTGAAAAATAGAAGAAAAAAAGCCCTTTGTTAGAAGTTAGAAGGAGCCCACTCTGAAAAAAGAATGAGGGCTGTAATCTACACATTGATTCTTTTTTTTTCGCGATTTTTGGTAAACCGTATGCATCAAAAGGTGCGCGTACGGTTCCTAAGGATACAATTTTATCCTAATCAACCGACTTTATCGAGAAAGATTACTTTTTTTAGGCCAAGAGGTTGATAGCGAGATCTCGAATCAACTTATCGGTCTTATGGTATATCTTAGTATAGAGGATGATGTCAAAGATCTGTATTTGTTTATAAACTCTCCCGGAGGGTGGGTAATACCCGGAGTAGCTATTTATGATACTATGCAATTTGTACGACCAGATGTACAGACAATATGCATGGGATTAGCCGCTTCAATGGGATCTTTTATTCTGGTCGGAGGAGAAATTACCAAACGTCTAGCATTCCCTCATGCTCGGCGCCAATGAGTTTTGTATTTGAGAGAAAAAAGAAGACTATGCCTTCGCCATATGAAATATGACTATTAAGTAATAATAGCATGGCATTTTGAATTTGATATGAGAAATTTGTTTTTATTTTTTTTTTCAAAAACTATTAGATTATATATCGAAAGAGTAGTATGAGATAAGGGGCATTTCCGATTTTATCTGATCTATCGGAAATCTATTGCAGCGTCACAAACTTTTTTGTTTTCACGCCAGAAGGCTAATTATGTTATGAAAGAATACAAAAAAAAAGAAACTTTGGGATTGCTGAATAAAAGACTAAAACTAAATAAATATATAAATATAAAGCAACGGAGCCATCATAGTATTTTTTAACTACTCCAAAATAAAAGGAAGGATGGTTATTGGATTATTTACCGATCAGGGTCTGGTCTGATAGACCCTATATTTTTTGTTTCTTCGATGGGAGGTAAAAGCGAATTCCATTGTAGAGCCGTATGCAATGCGAAAAAGATGCCTGTACGGTTGTTCAATTCTATCTTGTTTTTCGTATTATTATTCTTTATTTTATTTCTTCTCTTTGATTTATCTTCGAGATAGAAGAACCATTTATTATGTTATATAATCAGGGTAATGATCCATCAACCTGCTAGTTCTTTTTATGAGGCACAAACGGGAGAATTTATCCTGGAAGCGGAAGAACTGCTGAAGTTACGCGAAACCATCACAAGGGTTTATGTACAAAGAACGGGCAAACCCTTATGGGTTGTATCCGAAGACATGGAAAGAGATGTTTTTATGTCAGCAACAGAAGCCCAAGCTCATGGAATTGTTGATGTTGTAGCGGTAGAATAAAAAATAGCAGGGATTTCGCGCAAATACGCAATTTTAAATTTTATCTTCTTATATTTAATATATCTATTAATATTAATATAGAATTATTAATATAGAAGTAATGCCTAATCATCCGGTTAGGATCGATCTAAACCAACTCATTATGTATACGAGTCAACATGCCAACTATTAAACAACTTATTAGAAAGACAAGACAGCCAATCAGAAATGTCACGAAATCCCCCGCCCTTGGGGGATGCCCTCAGCGACGAGGAACATGTACTAGGGTGTATGTGTGACTCGTTCAGAGCATGGACTGGGACAAAAGAAAAGAACCAATTTTTCCAGTATCAGTGGTCAGTACCAATAAATAGGATAAAATGGAAGAACTCCATTCACTATCTAAAAAGGATCTATCATATCCTTCTATTGTGTATCAAATTTTATGGTTTCTATTGGTGTAAATCCAATCGTCTCACTTTTCAATTTAAGATGAGAAAGAATTTCCCATTGGTAGCAAATGGTTATCCATTAAGCAGGGGAAATACTATTTAAATTATTAAATTAAAAGGCAGAAAGATTATGCCCTTACTCTTGCAACAACGGACTAACAGGGTCAGCTACACAGCTAATCTTCATAATTAAATATCGTTACTATATAGGTAGATCTCATTGTGAAAGACTGATTACTGGATAATTCATGGGTAGAGCCAAAGAGTGTGAACTGTACAAGTTAACAATAGCATTGATTAAATGAAAGAAAGGGCTCCGGTGTATAGAGGGGACCTCGCCGTTTAAAAAGTAACCATAGAAACGATGGAACCCACGATTTTTTTATCCATTTAGATTTACTACTTTTTGTTTTTATTTAATATGCTTTTTTTAATATCTAGTATCACTATCAATACAATTTCTTATTTCGATGTGAAATGCCTAGAAAAAAAGAAAAAATTGTGGTCGGGAAGGTTATAGTAGCAAAAGCCATTGGAGTTTTTATTTTATACATTGGAAGAATCCGTTTTGTTATTAATAAACTAGGAAAGGAATAACTGAAAGAAAGGAAATCAATTAGTTATTCATCGAAGTTTCATTTATTCAATGACCAGAATTAAACGAGGAAATATAGCTCGGAGACGTAGAACAAAAATTCGTTTATTTGCATCAAGCTTTCGAGGGGCTCATTCAAGACTTACTAGAACTATTACTCAACAGAAAATCAGAGCTTTGTTTTCGGCTTATCGGGATAGAGGTAGGCAAAAGAGAGATTTTCGTCGTTTGTGGATCACTCGGATAAATGCAGTAATTCGCGGCAAAAGCGTATACTATAATTATAATAGATTAATACACAATCTGTACAAGAGGCAGTTGCTTCTTAATCGTAAAATACTTGCGCAAATAGCTATATTAAATAGAAATTGTCTTTATATGATTTCCAATGAGATTATAAAATAAGTATATTGGAAGGAATTCATCGGAATGTTTTAAATTTAAAAAATGGAGTTCACTGGAGAATTAACTCCGGGAAGGTAGAATAGAAATTAGTATGATAAAATATATAATAATATGATAAAGTCGTCAAAATGAACAAACAACACGTTCAATAAAAAAAGATTTTTTCTTTTTTTTTTCTTATGATACGACAATAAAATCTGGATTCGCGAATTTTTCGAACAAAATATCAATCCGCCTTTGAATTCGTATTGGAATTGTGATTCAAGTGAAGAGTAAGCCTATTTCTTTTTGATTCTAAGACCAGTAGTTCTAGTGGTCGACTCACCTCTTTCAAATTGTTTCTCATTATTAAGAAAAGGTAACAAAGATAAAATACGAGCTTGCTTTATAGCAATAGTAATTAATCGTTGTTGTTTTAAGTTTAATCTATTCATCCGTCTAGATAATATCTTTCCTTGTTCACTAATAAATCGACTAATTAAACTCATGTTTCTATAATCAATTCGATCCCCCGAGCCAATCGGGGGCAAACGCCTACGAAAAGATCGCTTGGATTTAAAATAGAGTCGCTTGGATTTATCCATGATTTGTTTATTCCTTATCCCGAAAATCCTATTTCAATGAGGGATTTTGTTTTGTTTATCTTTAAATATTTTAAATATATATATATATATATATAATATATGTCATTTTTAATCTTCCTTGGAAGGGTGACATACAAGTGATCGGATCGGTTCGATTTATTTCTTTATCTCCCCATGAATTGTATGTTTGTAACAAAAGGGACAGAATTTTATCAATTCCAATCGACTAGGTGTATTATGTCGATTCTTTTGAGTAATATATCTGGAAATACCAATACTCATTGATTCCTTATTAGCACCATTTCGATTAGCACTATTTCGAGTACAATTGGTACATTCCAAAATAACGGTTACTCGAACATCTTTACCCTTGGCCATGAACCTCCTTTGGATTTTTGATTTACCCAACTATTCCATTTTCCGATCCAAAGAGAAGAAAGGAGCGAAAAAAAAAATAGAAGTTGCTAACTCGAAATCAAATTATGAAAGATTTCGTTGAAATCAAGATAGTAATAAAATAGTAATAATAAGTAATACAATGATTTCTAACTACATTTGATTTCTAACTACATTTATAATCCCAGTATAGTATTTCATTTTTCATTTAAGTATTTTGTATGATATTGTTGACCTAGCCATCAATTTCCATTTACGTTCTCATTCTCTTATCTTATTAATTAAAATTAAATTTAAATTAGAGTCCCGGCCCGAGTTCAGAGTTTTACTGAAGTTGAATCCACTTTTATTCTTTCTCTTTTCGAACTTATTCTAATTTAATTTTATTTAATTTTAAAAATTCTAAAATTAAAAGAAGGGAAGGGGAGGGATTAGTCACAGATATTTGATTATATCTCTAATTTTCGTCACCCCTTCCCATGTCAATAACTAGAACTAGAATTAAAAAAAGGAGAATATCAACGCATCTGGGAATAAACGATTGATCTCTATCAATAGACCTGCTAAAGACCCGAACCATAGAGTACTTACTACCGGTGCCACGGAGAGATATGTTTTTAGATCTCGCATTTAAAATCCTCCTTCTTTATTGTAATTTGTAATACATATATGATCAGACGTATATGTAGTTAATGATCACTTATATTTGTATGCAGAATCCCTAATTCAAATTGAAATGTACAACGATCTAATTCAAATTGAAATGTACAATGATTCAGCAGCTATTCCTTTTCTTAAAAAAAAATACGTCTTTTTATGTCCCAGCATTCCCGAAAAATATTATATTCATTTTTTTTTTAATTTTTAAGCGGGTTTAATTATACGTTACGTATGTATATAAGTCTTTTATTATAATTAAATATTTGTTATATGATATGTGATAAAAAAGAAGATATGACAAGATAATTTTTGTATATGAATGGAGAAAATAAAGATGTGGAAAACAATACAGGTATTCTCTACAATGACACTGTCGACCAATGGAAAGGGAAGTCGCGCAGCATGGAAGCGCGTTTGTTTTGGGTACAAAATGTCACGGGTTCAACTCCTGTCCTCCCTACCTATTACTTATCTTATGAGCAGTAACGAGGGATTAATTGAAATTGATTAAAATTGGGTATAAGCAATCTATAATAGTAGATGCATGCAAAAATATATTAGGGTTTCAAACTATTTATAAAGCGCTCTTAGTTCAGTTCGGTAGAACGTGGGTCTCCAAAACCCGATGTCGTAGGTTCAAATCCTACAGAGCGTGATTCCATTCTTGTTATTCTTAGGTCAAAATTACAATGAAATAATTGCACAGCAATCTAAATTTTACCCCCTCCCCTATGGATTAAAATTAAAACAAGTAGTAGGTCAATAAAAAAAAAGAGATATTAATTAATCAAAGGTCCAACTGATCGCCACGTCTGTATTGTAAATATGCAGTTACAAATAATCCAGCCAAAGTAATAGGAATTAGACCTAAGACAATTCCAAATAGCAAAACTTCAATCATTTCATTTGTTTGAAAGGGGAAAGGGAGAGGTAATATCTATTCTTAAATATTAATTCGTATTGCACATGAATCTCAATGACCAAGAATTGAAAATTGACACGGTAAGAAACTATAGAATATATGGAATACCACGGAAAGATTTCTTTTTTTTATGAATTGTTCATTCAATTAATTTCAAATAAGTCGTATCTTGTTTAAACTGATAAATAGAACTGAAGTTATAGTTAAAACCGCTAGTAGAAAACCGAAATAACTAGTTATGGTAGGCATAAAGAGTCTAAATGAAATATGTTCTTTTTTTATACATATGTTTATAAAGCACTTCCCTAAATTTCAATTTTAGTTTTGAAAGATACAAACAAGGATAAGCAAAAATACCAATTGAAAGAATAAGTTCAATTGAAAGTTTTTGATTCAGCAATTATTATCATTATAGACAGTAATAACAAAAATAGAGTGACATAGGTAATAAATCAACTCATCATCTGTGATATCTAATCATCCCGTGATTCCGAATCAACGGATTAGATTCATTGTGCAACTCTTAAAAACTAATATTACTATACTAATATAGTATTACTAATATTAGTATTTATAATTCTAAATTATATTTATAATTAATAATTATAAATAATAAAAAACTGTGTTGGGTAACTTCATTCTATTATTGAATCGAATATATTGTGTATTTTCGAACCAAGAATGACCTTATAGTATAATGCCTTTTATTACTTTCCTTTTTTTACTTTAATTTGAACTCATTAGATTCAGTAGTAGGCTCATTCACATAATATCTCGAATGAGAAGAAAAAGAGTTTTGAGAAGAAAAAGAGTTTCGAACGATTAGATCCTTCGAAACTAGGTTATACATTTTGTCTTTACATATTTCAAATTAGAAAGCCCCGACCTTCTAATTAGGTCAAGAAAGACCCAAAGGGTCTAATACAACAATGCTTGCATCGCGAATATTGATTATTATTTTATTCCTTGTTTGTTTTCTTTCTT